GTTATTTGATCGAATCTGTGATGAATACGCAGAGTGGGTGGGGAGAAGCGGGAGGCAATTACCTCCCGAATGGAACATGCCTGACCTTGTTCGGGCAGTGATTGGGGACGAGGACCCAGACTTTCTCAGAGATAATTTCTATGATGTAATGTTACATGGGTCGAATAGTTGGTCATGTCAGGAAATTTTTAAGTTTCTTGATCTAATCAACTATGTCTTCTAGTTTTGTCATATGCATGCCAGAAAGATGCTATTTGCTGCTATTCCATCTATTTGTGCATTAAGTTCGAAGAATATGCTACCTCTGAACGGAAGGGCCCCCGTTATGTAGTTTTTTTTCGCTGAATAAATGAGAGAGAGAGGGCGGGTGGGTCTCTTCTCATTGGGCCCGCTAGGATTATTGAGTGGCGCACACCAGTGAGGTTTTATTTCCTTGTTGGGTGTAGCGGGTATCTCGATGTCAAGGCAGGGAATGGAATGTTTTGAGGCTAATAGGGCCTTTGGTGCCTTGCGAAGAGAAAGACCTTGAGTCTAAAACCATAGTATGGAAGGGGTCCAACGATCTTCTTTGGTTTGGCGCCTAGAGATGGGTTTGGGTGGAGGTGGAGTTTTGAAGGTTTTTCGGGGTGCCCTGGTTGTGATAAAAGGGAAGTTGATTAACGGTCTCTACCATCTTCAGGGAAGCACTATTCTTGGTAGTGCTAATGTGTCATCTACAGTAGATTCAGATGCTGCTTCTACCCAGTTATGGCATATGTGTATCGGGCATATGAGTGAGAGGGGCAAGGGGAAAGAGTGGGTGGCCCCTTACGCGCTTTTTTAGGAGGAGTCCCGTGTAGTTGGATGGAAGGGAAGGGACTGTCTTGTATCCGCTCTAATCCTTGACGCTCTTAATGTCCAGATAAAGGTTTCCGAGCTACTAAGAACCTAACAGAACTTTTAAAAAGAGAGTTTCTTTTTCACACAATTGTTTTTCGGTGGAGGGTGAAGACCTTATTGACCGATCGACTGAAAGAAGAGGAATTGAAATAGGTTCGACCAGCGAGAAAAGAAAGAAGAGTACTATGTCAGCTGAACAAAAACGGATTCGATCTACTTTCTATACTATACGAAATTTTTTCTTGTTCAGCAACAGAATCAGTAAGACAATCGGTCTTCCCTCTCCTGTCTTTGAGAAAGTCCCATGAAAATTCAGGAAGGGATGAGTCCGTAGACTCTGAGCTGATTGTATTGACATTTTCCTCTTTGTGCTGAGGCAGAGGGTTGGCCTGAACGTTTGGCTGATCTGGAGAAGCAATAACAATTTCCCCGCTGTCGATTAGGTTTTGAATTTTGTGTTTGAGGGACCAGCAGTCCTGGGTATCATGACCCGGTGCCCCTGAATGATAAGAACACCTTTGACTAGGATTAAAGTTCCTGCTGCTCAGGCTAGGTGGAGGGAGCAGGCTGGTAATTTTCTTTTGATCCCTTAGAATTTTGAACACATTTTCTAAGGAATCCCCAGACAAGACTCCTTGAAGGAGGCCAGAGTACTCTGCAGAGATTGATCCTGTTGTTCCCAGACCCGCCTGACTAAATTGCCGAAGTCTTCATGAGAGAACCAGGCAGCTTCCATTCTAAAAGGTCTTCGATTGGCAGGGAACTGCTTGAATAAAGGCTGTTCCACCCAACCCTCATCCAGTTTTTTTGAAAGGAGTAAAGTAAGGCTTTCTTCAACATCTGTACTGGATCTAACCCTTTATTTTGCTTTACTTTAGTTTTCAATAAGGCGCCCTACCCTATCGCTTTATGATAGACCACCTTACTCAAACTCAAATAGGGGGCATCTCGGGCATTGAGAGCAAGGAGACTGGAAAGGGCTGAGGTAAGGGATCGTGAGCCATAAGCAGCAAGCACAGTATTCCAGTAAAGGCCTTACTAATATAAAGGAGGAAAGGATTTTGATCAAGCTCACATTACTATGTTAGGGGATAAAAGCGATTCAATCCCCGGGAGCTCTTTTTCCCTAAAGCGAACGGTCTACTCAAGCTCAAGAAAGCTATTGTATTGTAGTTACGGTACTCAATCAAGCCAGCCGTTCAATCAAGCCGATCGATAAAAGCACTTCTATTTCTGTGCTCTCCTTCGAATCTTTAATGAGCCAAGCTTCCTCACGCTTCACGTAAGCCCCCTTGTCCTCTCTCCTTACCTTATTTTATTTCGATTAGGGCGCTCCTTAAGGACCCTCAGCTTCGCGTGAGCTAAGCTAGCAGCTTAAAAAAAATCCTTCTTATATAAGGCAAAGCATGAATCAATTATGTCAGCCCTCCTTGGCCTTCACTTACAGGATTTCCTCTTCATTACCATGCTAAAGTACCGAGAAAGACTTTCCACTCACTTCCTTTCATTTGTGATTTCCTTTACCGACACATGCTCAATATTGGGTAGCGCTTCTTATCTGGAAATCCATTCACACTTCAAGCTTAAACTAATAAAGAAATGGCACAGCTGAATGCTAGAATCTTAGTCGATGGAAGTTAGATTCACTAATTCACTAAATTAATATTCGTTCAATTTCAATCATAACTGTCAAACTCTTTCTTATCATAACTAAGAGCTAGTATAGGGGCTAGTCACTTTCACTAGATATGGTCTTGCTCTCAGCCCTTTTCCTAGAGATCTGGGATGGAGTGTCGAACTCAGATACATATACAGAGGGGATTGATTCAAAGTGTCTAGGTACCAAGAGTCAATGAAGAGAGGGGCGATTCAGCTAGCCAAATCGCACTAATGCGATTCATTCGCCCTACTATCCTACAGAGCAATTAAAACTCTTAGTAAGACTAGGGCTAGGGCGACTCATTCTATCTGAGGTCAGGTAGGTGAAGCGTCTAGCTTAGGGGGGCGCGTCGAATCGCTGAAAGGCCTTGGTGATTCTCCAATTTGGTAATCTGAAGATAGAAAACCATAATGATTCCAAACTTCACTTCAATAGTCTCGTATCCGTGCTGCCTCGACTTCAAACTCGATGTTTGTTAACTACGCGGGACACTCCCAAACTCTTTCTTATCAAACCCCTTTATCGTTCCCTTGTACAGCCCTTACCAGGCAGTTTTCATTATGTGTTCTTTGCAGTGTCTAGGGAGGTTAGGACTGAATTAAGCCAATGCGTACAAATAGACAGACCAGGCTCATCCTTTTTTTTATGTTGAGGTCGCAAGTCTGTCTATGATTAAGAGTCTAGGTGGTGTTGAAGCTGGCTCATTCATGCTAGTCATCTTAGAGCTATGAGTCAGAACAATGTTCACCAACTCTTCCATAGCAATCTTGTTCATATATCGAAAACGCTTTAGAATATGAGTTTCTCTTGTTCTATTAAAGCCTCCCCAAGGTAGCATTGCCGAGCGGGCGATCCCTGTCTTGTTTATCCAGCTAGCTTTGGTACTCAAATTCTATTTGTGAGAGCTCCTTCGGCTCCTTTTTCTTTTTTCATTGGAATGGAACCGCGTGAATAAGGTACCGTTCAAACCAAGTTGCTAGCCGAGCTTCGCTTGAGGGAGGACAACTACTTCTATTGTATTGGCTCTAAATCGAAACTGAACACCTGATTTAAGAAGTAGAAAAAGGAATGTAAAATATGGTAAGGCAATCTAACCTTATTTTACTATTAGTCCGGTCGATACAGGAGATCCATAAGATCCACACACAAAAGGGACTTGGAGTGGATTCCTCTCTTCTTCCTTCCGTACTTGTACTATACTTTACTTTTTTTATACTAGTAAACTATCATCACAAGCCAAACTAGCAACAACTAGATAGGGTACACGCTCAGTCACTATATCTTGAAATCCTATTTCGGTGAACTCTGTCATTGTGGGATATTCGGATTCCCAACCTGCCAGTGAACCACCAGAAAAGTCATTAAGTCCCGAAACCCGCCATTACTCAACTCTCCTTCTTGGAAATACCCTTCAATTTGACCGGGAAGCCGGCCTCTTGCAATAGTTGGTCCAGTCTCCGGCTCCAGCTTATGCGCTACCTAGGTGATCCCCTCTTCCAAAACAAGTTCCGCCTGTGTTGACATTTTTTTAAAGCAAAAGAGGTATTTCATGGTTTTTAGTGTATAGAATCAAAGAACCTTTCTCGACTTGGAGATGACCTTCTATAAAAAAAAGGACTACTTTAGAAGAAAGCCCCTTTTCATCTTTCGACTTGGCTGAAAGAGCAATTAAAGGTAGGTTGCTTCCTTCTTATGGCTTGCGCTAAGAGCGCTCCACAGATTCGGCTTAGTTCAAATATCCCTAGTTTGATAGCGGAGTTAAGTGGAGAAGTAACTAGGAGAAGAAAGACAAGCAATACAGGAAGGAAGAGGGGGTTTTTTAACGAAGGGTAAGCTTAAACTATTAGAGAAGAAGTGCACTGAAGGCAATAAAGTAAGGAATAGAGGTTACGGTTGAACGCTAAGCTTCAACTCCTGATATTGTGTTCCTTTGAAGGAAGGCGATTCAGTTGTTCAAGAACACGCTTTGCTTGATGAGCTTCAACACAGAATCCCTAGCTAACAAGAACGGATAAGAGAACTGCTTCTTTCAGAAGACTTGTTCGCAGCGAATGGTTCTGTCCTACTTTACTTTTTGATGATTGATCCGAATCTCGTTCACTCTGTGAGATAATGGATCTAACGTTAGGGCTTAGTGACTCCATCTCTCTTGCCGGCTTAGCCAAACTAATTGAACTCGAGTCATTGGCTTCCTTAAGCCATTTCCATACTCAAATAAAAAGAGCTAAATCGGATGGTGACTAGATTCATTCCGCAGCACGAACAGGGTCCGGCCCATTCGGTACAGAAGATTGATGTGTCATCTTTCTCTTTCTAACTCTTGATAACCACGTTCATTTGTTATCAGTAGGGAAAGGAGCCCCTCATTTCTGTTCTACTTCCTGCCAGTGGAAGAGCATTAGATGAGTCAAGGGGATTTTCAAGCTTTTAATGCTCGAATGTTGGAGCTCAAAAGCTGATAGAGTCAAATAACCATACAACTCTTCCCTATAAGCGCTATTCAGGCCGTTCCTCGTTACCCGAAGAAGATTGTCTGCGCATTCCCTTTCTGTCTTTATAGGCCTACGCCTTCTAATAGAATCAATCCTATCAGTTCAGTCAGCGAATAACTCTCCAGCCAATAATCCTTGTAATCGGTTGAAAACCTCCCGGCTCAAGTAATTCTTTTTTTGGTCTTTGACCGAGTGAAGTAATTTCCGTTTGTGTGGCACGAGCGATCTACATCCTTCTTGCTTCAGTTGTTGTCGTATAGCGAGTGTATGTTCTTCCTGGTGTAGGGCCATCCCCCTACCTTTATCTTATTGGTCTAGGGTTCCCTCTTCTTTTTGAGACTCTTTACCCGCCAAATCTATTTTGTTTTTTCCTTACGGAACACTTTCTATATCTTCGAATTGACCACCGCAACCAACTTTCCGCTTTATTAGAGTTGGAGACGAAAATCTTTTCTTTGATGCGCAGAAGACGGGGTGAGCTAGACTAATGGCATGGGAAGGGAACTTCCTTTCCTCGAGAAAGCAGGTTCCTTCTTTTAGCCTCACTGAACTTTCTTTGAAGTCCATTAAAAAATCTGCTGCCCTGATAGCTGAAACGAGGTCATTCACTTTCTCCCTCCTAAGTTCGTTCTGAGCCCACAACTGCAATCCAGCCATAAAGTTGTAAAGCTTATCTTCCTCACTTATACCATTTCGAGCATCTGAGATTGGAAGCTCTTCACATACTCTCTAACTGAACTCGTGTGCCTCAAACGCCTTAAGAAGTCTCTTGTTAGCCATTGGACATTACAAGACAAAAACCGAATTCTCAGCTCTTGTTTCATCTCTGGCCAATCGGTGATAGGTTGGCGTGAAGAATCCTCAACTCTGGTTCTCCACCATAGTTTTATATCACCCACAAGATACATGGAAGTAATGCTAACTTTATCCGCTTCTGGTATATGCGCCACTCTGAAATACTGTTAGACATCGAACACGAAGTTCTCTACTTCATGTTCACCAATAAATGCACCATTGAATGAAGGCCTTAGGCTCAGGGTTCCAAACCTCTGGTCTCTCCCTGCGCTCTCAAACCTGTCGAGAGAATTTTTAATAACTCATTCAAAAAAATAGTAAGTTTTTTTCGGAGAAGAAAGAAAGGATCGTAGGGTTGGTTGGCCAGTGTAGGCTTGCTCCGCCCTATTACTCCTGACCCACAAGCCGTCGCTCGAACGAATCAAAGAATTTCTCAGTTCGCCGGGAAGCAGAATTACATATAGTCAGCGAAGGGAGACATATTTGAAACCTACCATTTGGGCTTAGTTCCCGAGTCTAGTTCTCAGGGAGAAAAGAGAGGCATTCCTTTCAAGTTTTGGTGCCGCTAGCATCAATAGAGTCACGGGAATATGAGCCAGGGCACCCACTAGGCATCTCGCTCGGAAAGAATTCCCTAACTCTATTTGTCTCTGGGAGGAACAGAGAAAAACCTGACTTCCGCCCACCTATGCCACAAAAGAATAAGTGGGAGTTTCTTTTGATGAGACTAAATGGTCGAAGCCTTCAATGCTAATGATTGATCAAGTCGATAATGGCCTAAAGTTAGACCAAGTCTGCTTCCCCTCATTGATTGGGCCTCTTGATCTCGCTATCATGGAATCAGTCATTCATGCGATGATGCAATTGAATTAGCGATTGCTGCTACTCGGTCTTGATCTGCTACGGAAAAAACTGTACATGGGACTGGTAATTCAAAACCTTATGCTAGCTCTGCTTCCGCAGGGCAAACTTCCGAATCCTTTGTCTCTCGCGATGTCACATTCATTTAGACTCTTCCATATTACTCTCCATCTTCCTTCTCACCGGCTCCATCGACATCCGCTCCTTTGTCAGTCCCCGGCCCCTACTATGGTATAAATAAGGTCTTGTTGGTCATCGGGCAAGACCTACATGTCCAGCCTTATGATGATTGACCAGCAGGAAGAACTGGTTGGTCCGGAGCCTGAGTCAGTTAAAGTAAAGGATCATCATTCTCTCTATATTCTTTCTTTCCAACAAGTAGCTCCGTCGTTGATCTCTCCTCTTCCCGGCCGGCTGTGACTCGTATGTCCAGACAACGACTATCGATTCCTAACGAACCCATAGATTCTTCTACCATTCGACCAGATCTTCTAGATTGTATTCTAAAACTCCGGCCGAGACTATGTGACTCCTTGTTGTTCCGCCATGAAGGCCTTTCTAGAGCATTAGGATGTGGATTCCAGACAGGATTGTGAGTTCCTTCCAAGGATAGGGTTTCCTCTTCCCTAGGACAGGATTCACCTGAGAGTGAGAGTTACCTCCCCTACCTGGTCTGAAAACCTTCTCAGATTGGGGCTCTCTGCCTTGCAAAACCCTATCCAGACAGATTGATAGGTCAAATTGACCTGGCTTTGGTGTGCTTTTCCTTTCTTAGGACACTGGCATTGAATTGGAAAGGAATCGGATGAATCCTCTTTCTTCCGCCTGACAAAAGTGGACACGCGGTGATACCTGATTGGCTCAAAATCGATAGTTGTCGAAATAAAATAATATAAAGAGAACAAGCACTCGGGAAAATCTCTTAGCAGAAGGGGGATGCCCCTTATAATTAAGCAAAGAACACACCGAAGCTAGACAGATTGGAAAAAGCCCCTTTACGGAAGGACCTATGTAGAAGCTTATTCCGGACAAAAGGAAATCTCTGACACAGATTGAGACTTGATCGGACGAAACCGCTTTGCTGAAAGTCCCTCGAACTGTCTTTGAATAAGGCTGAGAACCCGACTTCCTACTTGCTCGAAAGCGACTGAACTGACTTCGACTGAGCGAGCTTCCTCTTTGTCTTTGCTTACGTCATCTCATCTATCTATGTTCTTTCTTGTCTCTTTCGCGGGCTTATGATTGTTATGAAATCGCCTTGGACAGAGACTTCCCGGTGAGCTACTCTCTATCGTTCCTACTCAAGTACTATCTTGACTGCTATCTATCGTTCTATTTTAACCTTCGTTAACAACCTTCCTTTCCTGGTCTTTCACTCCTTACTCTGAACGAGATGAGCCCTCACTCCAGGAAGAAAAACCTTGCACCTTAGAATAGAATCGATTCTAGCTACCTTTCGGAGATTAAGTAGGCCCTTTCCTTTTCTCCGAGCTCCTAGGGTCTATCCCTTCGGAGAGTTCCTAGGCTAACGTCTATCCCTTTTCTTGCTTTCCCTAGTCCCTGACTCACAAGTAGTACATTTAGAAAGAATAGATATAGAAAACAGAGATCCCGCTTAACCTTTCGTAGCTGACTTGAGTCCCTCAAAACTCATTCGATTGCTCGTGACGGATAGATACATATGGGGTTTAGCTATTGAAGTGAGTCTTTGTCCGAGATGCATGTGTTAAAGCTATTCTTCTATTCTCTTTACTTACACCTTACACTTCCGCCTTATCTTACCAAATTTTTTGAGGAGTAGCAAGAACAGCTCAATTGAAAAGGTGAGCCGCGTACCAAAGAGCTCGATCAGCTATTAACCTAGCCCCACCAACTGAAGAAACGATGCGCGTACCACAGAATTTCCGTTCTAGGAACACCTCTTTCTATCGATGAGAAGCCACATTTGAGTAGTTTTGCGAGTTCAGGTATCTGCAGACCCAGGTTCCCACCACTTCTATTTCAAGGTCAAACAAAGCCTTTTGTGCTGGATCATCCGGTTCATCTGGTGAATCCTATCGTAGTTATTCAGCCATCGGCACGGCGCTGGAAAGTCTCACTCGTGTACGAACAAAACGGAGAATGAAGAGCATTATGGTATCGCAAAAGAAGCACTAAGCTATAGCAGAAGTGTCAAATAGCCAACTGTCCCCCGTAGACGATTTTCCTAAGATGGCCCCGCCTAAGGACCACGAAAGCTTGACAGCCGTAGATCGAGCCCTGGATCGCTATCTTACTAGCAGTAGTGCTGTTTTTCTATTGGAGCTTCCCTTATCCTATTGTCAGTCTTAGAGCAATCCCTGAATACCATACTAGGTAGAAATGCAGTTCCTATTCTATTAAGGAAGATGTGCCAGTGAGGGAATAATGGAGCAAGCAATAGGACACATGAGGGAAGGCCTTCTATCTTGAATCTTTCTTTCCGCTTCATTTGTTATTTGATTTTAGCGCTTGTATTACGTTTTCTTCCTATACTAAGCATGCTTTTCTTTTGGTTCTCTTTCTTATTTCATCCACAAGATCCCATCGAAGACGATCTCGAACTTCCCTCAGTTGTGCAAGCTGTTCATCGCACAATACTCCTGCAACAGAAAGCAGATCAAAGACATAGACTCTCTCTTCAATCTGAAGAAGTCAGAGTCAGAGTCTTATAAGAAAGCTTCCACTTTTGAGTCTGAAAATAAAGACAGATAAATCAAAGTAGACAAAATAGAGAAATAAAGACTCTCATTCATTAGGCAAGTGGGAAACAAGGAATTGAATTATCAAGTGAGTGGGGCGACTCTCTAATTCACAGATAAAGTGACTCAGGAATCTTGACCCCGTGCTTAGGTCGGGGCGGGATGACCCGGGGAAGGCCACGTCCCTCCCCTTATTAGAAAACAAAGAACATAGCTATGAGTTGACCAGATATATTAGCTGAAGATGGAACAGGCTTCCCGCATCAAAAACATCAACAAGATGATCAGCTTGCCTCAATTAAGACACATGGTACAGTATGGTAATGCGACCCCCCTCTTCAGGAACGCAAGTTCGAAACAAGGAAGGGGGCGTGTAGTGAGGGTCTCACCGATAGCTGGATTGAAGAAAAGCACGAAACAAGGTAGCTCTAGCCGAACCGATAGCTGGATTGAATTCTAACGATCGAAGAACCCTGCCGCTTGGGTTGTTGAAAGTGAGAATCCTTGAAATTGCTTATGATATGGAATATTTGATTGAGACTACGCCGCTCCTCTTGACGACTCTACTTCGTAACCTAGATATTCTCAGTTTCTCCCAAGCGGGAAATAAGGGAATATTCCATATTGGAATTCACTACTGAACTGTTCTTCACTCAACGCCTCTTCCTTGAACATGGTTAGCTTCGCTTTCATCTACCTTCCCGTCGCGGGCTAAGTACTAACTAAGGTGAGTTTACTCTCCCTTGAGTAGAGATAATTATAACTTAGCTTTCAATTGATCTTCCCCACTGACAGACTGAAACCGGCCTAAAAGCAGCCGTTCTCATTCCCTTCAAATCAGTGGCTTCCTAGCCCATTCATTACCTTCCTTTCCGTTAACTATTGAGTCGATTTCATCTCCTTCGACAAAACAGCCAACCTTTATATACGAAAGACTTACCCTTAGATGCATTTTAACCCTGAGCAAGGGACAAGCCAAGACTTGTCTGATCGAATGCAATAAGCAAATGAATTGTGTGCGTCATCCATAACGAAATCGACATTCTTCTTTCATTTCATCAACAAATGAATGATGGATTGTTATGTGCGCGCCGTGCCCCCCTGACTTTGGTTGGAGCGCTTCGCTTCGCTAGTGACAGTTGTGCTATTCCTTCGCTGAAGAAGCCCTCGGACTGTGCTGCTGGCTGAGCCGCTTCTCTTCTCATTGTGTCCGGTAGTGCCCAACGGGCTATTCAATTACTTACTGACCTGTCTCAGTCGTTGAAACCTCGATTCGATACCTACAATGAATTGCGAGGCTAGGCTTAGGTTCTGTTTTGGACAGTTAGGCTCTGCAAAGTGTAGAGGAGAAAAAGCATAATCCTAAGTATGGGGAATACTCGAGACAAGGGGCTGCTACCCTTGCTTTCTTTACTCGTTCGTTGAGCTCTTAGCTTTGCTTCTGTCGGCTGGATTGGTTATGCTATGCTTTTTGTCTACTATAGTATGCTAGAGCTTGCAGGCCGAGCCTCCTCATTCTGCTATGCCCGGTGGTCTAAAGCACGGTTCAACTGCGGTGTGTAATGTGATGTCTGAATTGCCCATTAAGGGCTGACTCCGCCAGGCAAAGGCAAGAGGACCACTACTGTGATGTAACTGATGATCAGTGGACTCTTCTTCCTCTACTACTGAGACTGACCGACCTGCTAAGAGGGTGGTAGAGGCATTTTAAAGGATATCGGGGGAAAGAGAAATAGAACCTAGAAGGAAAGGGAAGAGCTCTTCCTTATTATATATATAAGAGGCACGATTCCTGCTTAAAAAGAGAAGGGCTACATTGCTATACCTAAATCAGTTTGACTTAATGCTTGCACTTGGACTTTTCTCCCAAGCTTCCTTCTATGTTGACAGAAGCGGATAGGCAGGCAACAAAGAAGAAGAAGAATGGCTAGGGACATGGTAGTAGCAGTCTATCTTCGATCCGTCTTCTTTTATTGCGCTTCAGCTTCCTTCCCCTGATGGAATCTTTCTGCTCGAAGCTCTCTCTTCCTAGCACACGGAAGAAGCAAGACCGGGCGAGAGCTCGTTCCAATCACAAGTCCTACTACAAGTCGTTTAAAAACCTTTTCAAAAACCACTTTGTATAGGGCGGGTATCACGCTCAATAGAACCATACTTATGTCAATAGGAGGGAACAGCAAGAAAAAGCCCGGGCCCGCTTACGGAAAGTGGAAATGGAGGCAGATCAGTTTCGAGTGAATGGATACTCTGAGATAGAACGAGAAAAATGGAATTTGATTAATTCAACTTATAAGATTTTGGAACAATTAGAAAATTACAAAAACGAAACCATTCATTTTGAACAACAAAGAGCGATTAATCAAGTCCGACAACGGGTTTTCCAACAAGCTTTACAAGGAGCTCTAGGAACTCTTCAGAGTTCTTTAAACAACGAGTTACATTTACGTACCATTAGCGCTAATATTGGCTTGTTTGGGGTGATGAAAGAAATAACTGATTAGTCCTTTCTTATTTTTTTTTTTTAATTTAATGGTTGAAGGCTTTTTTTTTTTAATAAGTGGTATAGTTGATTTGTTTTCTCCGGTGTCCCAACAGTCAAAGTGGAAATATCCGCTGTACTAGTGGTTGCTGAGTAAAGAAATGCTCTGACCTGTCAATAGGAGAGTGGTACGCCTTTTTCTCAGAAATGCCAAGCCGAAAAGCAGGAGGCTAGGCCAGAACATCAGTGACACAGGGTGGGTGGGTGCCAAGCAGTTCCTTCTGCATCAATCAATAGATCGGATCACGCGTAGAGAGAGCGCTTTAAAGGAAGGTATTATTCGTTCGAAAGAGATATCAGGTATCGACTCTTTTGGCATAGCATTATTCTTATTCCTCCAAGCGGAATCCTAATCATCCCGAGTCCTATTGAAATGCGGAGAAACAGTAGGGCATTAGAACGGTATAGCTCGATGTGGAGGGCACAAACCCGCAATTGGGCTGAGATGATGGTACCAAACCGATGCCGAAATCTTGGCCCGTGATGAGTTGGAATCCCTTGAGAGGCAATTAACAATTGCGAAGTGTGAGTTTCGGGTGGCAAACAGAAGAAGAAGAGGAATCGGTGCGCTAGTGATTCAGAAATCGCTGTAAACATGGTCAAAATGGAGGACCCTGACGAAACGGAATGAAACTAGTGGGCTTGGGCTATGTCCCGAAAGCCAAAAGGAAAGAGGGGACCAAAGCGCTCGAACCCATAATCACTTCAGGAGTGCTAACCACTCAATATATCATGCCGTTGAGAAAGACTCAATGCACATTGGTCGAGTCTTTCTTATAAGGCTTTCCCATTGCCGGCAAGAAAGAATGGGGAAAAGGCCATCCACTTCCATCATCTGGGAAGTGTGGAAAAGATTCAGGTTGCCCAGGTTCAGGCAGAAATGGAAGACCTACACATCAGGGAGGCATCAGAGTTCTTGAAGTACAGCGACAGGACTCATCAAATGCTGAAAAAGTAAGGCCTCGATCCCAAACAGGTATGGGACGTTTCCTAATGTACTTGATATTCTGTTGGCGTCTCCGCAAAAGAGAACCGTGTTAAGGGATGACTATACAGTCACAAAGACAGAAGGTCTGGGATACAAGGGACCTGATGGTAAAGCTAGAGTCTCTGTCAACAAGTGTCTAGAAATCAATCTACCTCCCGTGCAATTGTTTTCCTTTTGGTTTCGAGTCTTATTTTCTTTTTCATTAAGGGCGACTCATTTTACTGACCCTTTCGACAGACTTCTTTGTCCATCTCTATATGATATTTCTTCTTCCAAGCCAAAATGAAGGGAAATCCAATAATGCAACTTTTGATTCCCACTTTAGCTGACAGCTATGCGGTGTGGAACAGCCAATTCCCTGCTTGGAACTAACGATTTACCCCTTTCATATGGGCACTCTTGCTTCCCTCTGACTGACCGAGAAAATTTCAAGAGGCATCTTCCATTCATATCGATTTGGGTTTTTCTGCACCATATTTTGATCTGCCTCTTCTTCGATCCGGAATTCCCAGCAAATCCTTGACTCCTCGAATACAATGGGATTTCACACCTGGCGAATCTTTCACTCTACCTCCTCTTATTAAGACCATAGAATGTTCCTGCGAATTATGACCTTCGCCTGGAATGTGAGCAAATATATCATGTCGATTGCCCAACCGTACTTTGGCTATCTTACGTGGAGCTGAATTAGGTTTTTTCGGTGTTCTCGTTGGTACACGCGGGCGTACTCCTTGCTTCTGGGGACATTGATCCGAAGCTCGAGTACGGTCCGTGCGCCGTTTTTCTTCTCTACCATGACGAATCAATTGATTTAATGTAGGCATCGCTCTTTCCTTTGTCCTTCCCCCCTATTTTTGCCCTATCACTAGTGGTTACTCCCGATCCGAAGCACCCCTTTTCCATTCATAGAGAGATCCAATCGTCAAAATCAATAAAAAGGCCATCATGGACCAAGATCCAAACGGATCAATCTTGTTGGGAGGTACTGCCCAAGGAAAGGAAAAGGTTACTTCCGGATCAGGGATAATAAATAAAATTGAAACAAGATAAAATCGTATATCAAAACGACTTCTGGCATCCCCGGAAGGATCGAAACCACATTCGTAGGCCGACAATTTGTCTGGATAGGTCGAACTATTGGAAGCAAATGGAAAAGGAACACCGAGTGGGATCAAAGAAACTAGCAGACTGATCACTAAATAGATACAAATAGGTGCAAATTCTGACATCACCACAGCCCACTTGGTTCTATCGCTCCTTGCTCGCGGAGCGGCATACCGGAAAAAAAGAAGGATTCAATCCAGCCTCCCTACAGCTACCTTGTTGCGAACGAAAGCCAAGCCCCCTTATGGGTCGCGACGGACTAGGTCGAAGAAGAAGTGCTCGTTCTTGTCGTCACCCAGAATTACGATGGTACGGAACAACGAAGTTACGTAATCCTTTAAGGGCGTTGACATTGGCGTCCGGCGACTGATAAGAAGACTCCTGCTGAGCAATTGTAGCAGCTCTGGCACCCATTGACTGCCGCTGTTAGAACACCGCAATATTACCCCTTTTGGGGTTAATGCGCTCGAATCGAGCATTCGATTTCCTTTTACGATTACGAGAACGACGGAATGGAAGAAAAGTAAGAAAGCCTGCGATGGCTACTGAATAACCTCCTTTTCTTTTCTTAATAATAAGGCCTTTGACCTTTGTATTCGTTCGCCAAATCTTGTTCAGTTCCATCCAAGCTCGGTTTTGTCTGAATCTTCGTGGAAGAAGAAGAAGCGGTTCACCAGCCACTACATCTGTGGATCCCACCAAATCATTAAACCTGGCGGCTGCTCGCTCTTTGATCAGTGATTCACCGGCCACTAGATCGATGAAGAATCTCTCCAAAATATGCTCTTTGATCAGTGATTCACCGGCCACTAGATCCAGGGATCCCACCTTATTCTCAAACCTGGTGGCTCGGTTGATTGGCACTCCTGTAGGCTCATCTTGCATACAAATTCTGGGGGTCCTGCATCCACCAAGAAAATTTCTTCCCTTAAGCGTAAAACTTCATATTTTTAGGCGTTTCCACTACATAAGAAAAAACTTGAATTAGATCTTGGAAATGATCGACTCAAATAGATGCTCATCATAAGCTTTTTTTTCCTCCTCTTCCTATTGATCAGAAGCATCCAGCAGCGCCACGCCAATAGAAAGAGTTAAGCTACTAAGCTAAGCTACTGTTGGGGAACTCGGTAGAAGCGATTTGCCGCTTCCGCCTTTCTAGGCTTCACAATAGCTCCCTCCTATATAGAATGAAAAAAAAGTCCTCCCCCCTCCCGCTCAGTCCAGTCCGGAAATCCTCTTCGTGATTTCCAAGAAGTGACAAAGAAACAATAGTAGAAAGGAGTGTAGGATTGGTATGGGTCGCGCGCGGGCTGCCCCAGCTCCGAACTCATCTGGAGAATGAATTGGGCCCTGTGTTGATGATCCACTAGTTGATTCAAGATCTGGGTGATTCACCCCATTTAACTAGTGCCGAAATCGGTCGGGAATCCGAAATGACGGCACAGTACAAGCCGCCATACCTCCGGAGGCTCCGCTTTGCCGCAGATCCACTCTGGTTTCGTTCCGAACCTCCCCTTGACCCATCCTCTTTGATTATGATTGTGGGGCATTCAATGCACTTGATGTAGACCAAAAAGAAGAGGCTTTCCCGTGGGCTGGGGGAGTAGCCGCCTCTTCACTCTCCTTCCAACCTAAGGACTAAGATGAATGAGTGGAACTTCTTTCCCTCTCATAACTCGTCAGGTCGGTTTGACAGGCTTTCCACTTGGTACACTCAGAAATATTTCACTGACCGATTCCGGCACGGAGAAAGAAGCCTGTGGTGAAGTTCCGCTTGAAAGCAATGGATTTTAAACCTCGCTAAGCTCCAGCTGCAGAAGGAGTTATGTAGGCAGAGTTGTCTTGTGGGACTTCACATTCGTGCTTTGAGGCAGATGTGTCAGTTAATCCATTAGCAGCAGGAGTAGGAGCTGGAACAGTGGAGTGGAAAGATTCAATCGATCAGGAAAGCAAGCGAGCAGTCTCTGTACAGTAGTCACCGGAATCTAAGACAGGGCACCGTGGAAATCCACCCTCGGGGAATCCCCCAGGTTTGGGAGTTTTGGTTAAGCGGGCAATTGTCGTAGCTACCTACTTCGGCAACTACTCTCATAGCTGCCGGCGCTGGTTTCCGATCCCCAAGTGGTCGCCTATAGAAGGAAATGCATTGTTTTGTTCTTGTTCTCCAAGGGAGGCGGCTTAGCGAAACGAGGCAGGAATTTTTGAATGTGATGTCGAAAAGAAAAAGAAGAGATTGGATGATTGCCCGGTTCGTTCACTTCGTTTACTGCTCCGCTCATGCGATATGCTTGAGAGCAGGTTGTTTACGTACTTGCTCTTACAAGCAAGGTTGAGCAAGTAGTGATCTCGGGTAAAGTAGTCAGAAGAGTTCGCTAAGAAGACAGGTCCAACTTTTCATTGACTAGCTAGCAAAAAGCGCTAGTCCGGTAAAAGCAATAAGAGCATTGAGGGTGATCTACGATCAGGGAGTGAAAAGGCTAAAGCTAAAGCAGCAGGAGATGGATGGGGCGATCAACCCCACTAGAAGGTTATTCTCGGTTAGGGAGAAAAATAAAGCAATCACTCTGCGGTGTAAGTAAAGCCCTCCGGTAGGTAGTTCTTCTTCCGTTGCTACAAGCGTGAAATCGCCAAGGAACTCAACTCAATTGCTCAGTCTCTAGGAATTCAGCGAAGAAAGAAGCCTACTCTGTACTATCACTGGCCAACGAGCGGGGAAAGCATTGATTTGTTTCCAGGCGCTATCCGCCTTGCCTTACAGGACAATGTCGGTTGAAGGTATGAGTCAGGATGGGATAGAAGAGCAAAGCCGCTTGCCCAATAGGTGACGGAGTGAACCCGCCCTTTCTTCAGGGTCAAGAAGAAGAGCAAGGAGGTCCCACTATCTTATATAGGGAGCAGGCCACCTAAAAGAAGGTCTGATTGAGCACTTTCTTCACCCGATCTTATGTCTGCAAGATAAAGATCAGACATCACATTACTTCCGCTATTTGCAGAGATGTCTTTGAAGGCAGGTGCCAAGTAATATGCGAAGTCCGGGTATGAAAGCACAATAGAACTCGCGGGAAAAGAACTTGACTTTCTTTCTTTCACGGATAGCATTTTACGTCCAGTTTTGAAGGCAAAAAAAGTAACAGACAGCGGAAGGGGGTTCACCTGCTTGACCTAGTTGACGAGCATAATGAGTTCATACTATTACAAAGCATGCAACGCGCACTAAAAGCTTTCTTTAAGACAACAACCCAGGAATTGATTGATTCGAGATCCCTCAGAGTGGAAGCCTTTCTTAAAGAAGATAGCGGATGCTGGGGGAAACCATTAGGAATGCTCAACCCTATCTCTAAAGGGGCTTGGGCCCATATCCTTGATCAATGGACGCTTAGCTAGTTCCGACTTTTGATAGGTACTACTTCCACGAAAGCAGGATTGCAACTACTGATGTCATTCTTAGACGTTCATCACCCTCGTGGAACTCAATCACTGATAGCCTCATTCCGGCAAGTGAGAAAGAAGCTAATGCTAACCATCATCAGCCGGAAACACCCGAGAAAGCCACGATAAAAGGAATGATTTGTGAAAGGGAGCGTTTAGTAAGGTCAGGAATCCTAAACAGAAGGAGCGGGGAAAGGGAAGTGGGAAGTGGGTCCCTTTCGCTTTCTTTCAGTTTAGGTCGATCAGAAGGCGCTGGAACTACTTTAGGGTCTGATTCTTCTAAGGAAGATAAGTAGGCAATTCGGCAACCCGGATGCGACTCTGAAGATATTGCAGAATTTACTTTTGAATATATAACTTGGCGCAAAACTGAAGCAGCAGCCTTTGTATCTATGAAAGTTCGGTACCGCCCGTTGATCATAAGAATGTTTTCGGTCTGTCGTCTTTCCATTCCTTCACTCAAGAACTAAAGGTAAAAACATCAAGCAAAGGTTGCTTGCTCCATACCATAACATAAGTGGTTGATGGCGGTTTTACGCCGTCTCCCTACTGATGGCACATTCGACCAATTAAGACCTTTATACCGTTTAGTCGGTTTTCAGGAGTCTTATTGTTTCTATTTAAAGTTAGCAACCGATAGATGGCCTCGGTCATTTCAATTACATATGCTTGGATTAATGTTTGGTTATTCTAGGGCCGAATCCGTTGTGGGTTCGTGTCTTGGTGATAGCGTCTTCTCTCTACTTCCTCCATTAGTCAAGAGGAGTAGTAGTGTTGACTTTGTCACAGGACAGCCTTTTGAATACCTGGCTTCCTGGCCACTCTTTCCCTTTAAGTCATCACTTTGTTGTGTGTCTGGCGGCAGAACTGGTTTATCCAGGAGTAGTAACCCCATTATGAAATTATGCAATCTTGGGTGATGATATATTCATCTTGGACTCGCTAGTTGCTGCCAAATATCGCGAGTTGTTGGACGACCTTGGTGTTCTATATCACCAATGAAGTCTTTCTCTCTCGAATTGGCGCTCTTGAGTTTGCAAAACGATTCTGGGTCCGCGGAGGAAATATATATATTTAACCTATTTATCTCCGTTTAGCTCTCTTGACTCGTTCACCCTTTGGTCTAGTTGCCTTCGGGCTTAAGTATGGAGTGAAACGTTTCTCCACACTGGCTCGTTTAGGCGGCGCAGGCTATAGGGGGGTCGGAAGTTATCCCGACGCCGGGAGCGGATTCGCGCGAAAGAGCTGCTATTCCGGCCCGATTTCTTGGCCCTGTCATTGTAGTAGCCGAGGCCTTTCGCAAGTAAAACGCATATTCAGGCCTTGGTGGTTCCACCAAACTAGAATGGTGGTTCGTTTTGAGGCGATCGTTGATATTTTCGTTTCAATCGGTGCTCATATAAATCTCTTCCCAGCAGCTGCTTATGGATAATGCTTCTTTTGATCGGTACTTAACTCAGTTCATTTTGAACCCAATAAACAAGACAATACTTAACTAAAGGGTACCATCGTAAGCTTATCGGTGGGGTCCAGAGCTATAGAAGAAGCGCCCGTGTCACTGCGAGTCAGTGGAAGGTTGGGAGTTGGCTAAACCAGGTTAACGAGTAAAGCGAAAAGCTTACTTACCGGATGGCTAACCAGACAGTCGTACCAGTAGTAAGAAAGCCGCAAGCGAGAATCTTACCCGGATCAAAACAAACCTGCCTAAAAGATATAAAAAACTTACTCGACCAGTAAATGCCCGAATAGAAAGTCAAGCATCATCTCCGACGCGGGCCAGAGGCGTCAGGGTTTAGCTCATTTTTCAATCAAGTGGGCTCGTCTGGGGGTAACCGATTCAGAGATGGGAGAAAGTCCTTCAAGGAAAGCAATAAGAAGAAGCCTTGACGTTCTGTTCCACTAAAGCAGCTCTAACTCAAAGTCAAGAGGCTCTACTAGCTCTTTGGATCGCAAGCTACCCTCGACTCTCTCTTCCAGAACTAAGACAAGAAAGCTAATCCGCCGGATCTCGAACTAATCTATCAATGGAACAAGCCATAAGGGCTCACCCTCAAGGCAGAAGTAGAAGTAGAGCTGCTCTTCCCCTATTCTTAATCCTACTTCTTATGTCTGTCAACACAACATGAGCCCGGCCCCTGGTTCAATCGATATATAGTATAGGCCGAAAACGGATTTCCTTTTCTTTTGAAAGAGAGGGCGCTTCAAAAGAGAAAAGATTTCATACTAATGTGACAAGCCAAAGCCCCGAAAGGCTCACTAACGAGAAGCTCGCTTACTCTGAAATTTAGACTTAAAGGTACACGGAACACCAAGCCAATCTCGAATAGATAGAACGAAAAAAACTACTACGTACGATTGATTCGCTAGCGAAGAATCTTCCAAGCCCTAAGCGAGCTGAGAAGAAAGCAGCGCTTCTTTTAGCCTAGGTCAACCATTCCTTGAGGGGTTCTCTGAAGAGAACGCCTTCATGGAGGCACATCTCGCTCTTTTATTTATTTATGAGAAATCATGAGAGTTCAGTTCCAAGTAAGCA